CTGTTTAGACAAAACTTTAGAAAAAAAAAAAAAGAAAAAAAGTAAATAACTCATAAAAATTTATTCGAAATGCTTTTTTATTTCTAGAATGTTCAATATATGTTTGACATCTTCTATGCGAAAATGTTTCATTTTCATAAGATCTTCTTGACTGTTATTCAAAAGGTCCAATAATGTATGTATATTGGACCTTTTGAGGCAATTATAGACCCTGGGGAGCAATTCTGATTGGTCAATAAAAATATATTTCAATGCGATTTCGTTTTTATTTTTCCTTTGTTTAGCCAATCTATCATGATAAGTAAAGAGGGGTAAAGTCACTTTGTGTTGATTATTTTCTAAATGTAAGTTTTCTTCTTCTGCATGTAAAAAAGGAATAAATAAATTAATCAAATTCCGGGAGGCTTCATGAAGTGCTTCTTTAGGAGTTAAACTTCCATTTGTCCATATTTCGAGAAAAAGTATCTCTTGTTTTTCATTCCCATTCACATAAGAATGAATACTATGATTCGCATTTCGAACAGGCATGAATACAGCATCTATAGGATAACTTCCGTCTTGAAAGTTATTTGGCGTTTTTATACGATATCCGCGATTCCTCTCGATTTGTAATTCAATACACAAATTAATTGGTTCTGTTAGGTTAGCTATATACTGTGTATTATCAACAATTTCCACAGAAGGTGGTAAGATAATGTCTTGAGCAGTTACATATCCAGGACCCTTGACACAAATAGACGCGTTACGAGTTCCATACAGATTACTTTTCAAGACAATTTCTTTCAAATTCATTAAAATTTCATGTACGGATTCTTGAATACCTACTATGGTAGAATATTCATGTGGTATTTTCTCAGATTTTGCGCGTGTGATACATGTACCTTCTATTTCTCCGAGCAAAGCTCTTCGCATTGCAATGCCTATTGTATCGGCTTGACCTTTCATAAGTGGGGCCAGAATAAAGCGTCCATAATAAAGACGCTTACTGTCTGCTCTTGATTCAACACACTTCCACTGTAGTGTCCGAGTAGATACTGTTACTTTCTCTCGAACCATAGTATATTATTTGATCAAATCATTGAATTATTTATTTCTCTTGAAATCTCTTCAATGTTTATTTTTACACACGTCTTTTTTTAGGAGGCCTACAGCCATTATGTGGCATAGGAGTTACATCCCGTATGAAACTTAATAGTATACCACTTCTACGAATAGCTCTTAATGCCGCATCTCTTCCGAGACCCGGGCCTTTTATCATAACTTCTGCTCGTTGCATACCTTGATCCACTACTGTCCGAATAGCATTTCCTGCTGCGGTTTGAGCGGCAAATGGTGTACCCCTTCTTGTACCCTTGAATCCACAAGCCCCGGCAGAGGACCAAGAAATTACTCGACCCCGTACATCTGTAACAGTCACAATGGTATTGTTGAAACTTGCTTGAACATGAATAACTCCCTTGGGGATTCTACGTGTATTCTTACGTGAACCAATACGTCTATTTCTACGCGAACCAATTTTTGGTATAGGTTTTGCCATATTTTATCATCTCATAAATATAAGTCAGAGATATATGGATATATCCATTTCATGTCAAAACGGATCCTTATTCTTTTTTTTTTTTTACTTATTTATTTTATTTATTTATTTGTACATCTGTACATCGGGTCCTTTAGATTTCGAGAGTCTTTTTGTTTTAGAAAGATTATCCTTGTCTTTGTTTATGTCTCGGGTTAGAACAAATTACTATAATTCGTCCCCGCCTACGGATCAATCGACATTTTTCACAAATTTTACGAACAGAGGCCCTTATTTTCATATTTGTCATTCCTTTTTTTAATTCCGAATCTACTTAATTGGAAGAAAATAAGTTTCTTGAAATTTTTAATTTCGAATTGTATCCTCACGAAAGAATGTTGAAATTGAAAAAACCGCCTAATCATTCAAGTCTTTTCTTTGGAGTCTCTAAATTATACGCCCTTTGGTTGAATCATAAGGACTTACCTCAATTTTTAGTCTATTTCCTGGTAGTATACGTATAAAACTACATGAAATCCTTTACGAAACAAAAACCAGAATAATTATTTTGTTATCTAAACGAATCCGGAAGATACATACCATCGGTAAGTTGTTCAGTAATTAAACCCTCATGAATCCATTTTTGTTGTTTCATTCCAGGTAAAACCGCTTTGAAGTATCAACTAATGTAAGAGGGATAATATTATAAACTTGTCCTTTCTCTTTTTTCACAAATATGACCGTGTCGGCTATTAGAAAGATTACCATATATAACACAAAACTTCTCCGCCGATTCCTTCTAGTCGAGCCTTTCGGTCTGTCATTATACCTCGAGAAGTAGAAAGAATTACAACCCCCATTCCGCCTAAAATTCTAGGAATTCGTTGATAGTTAGAATATATTCGTAGACCGGGTCGACTGATCCGTTTTAAATTTAAAACAGTTCTATATGGTCCTTTCCTATTTCTTCTATGTCGTAGGGTTAAAACCAAAAAATATTTTTTGCTTTCTTGATGTTTTCTCACGTTTTCAATAAAACCCTCTTGTAAAAGGATTTTAACAATATTTTCAGTGATGTTAGTAGATGGTATTCGAACTGTTCTTTTTTTATTCATGTCAGCATTTCGTATAGAGGTTATTATGTCAGCAATAGTGTCTTTACTCATGATAAACTAAGATTTTTGTTTCCCCCGAATTTTGATATAATCAACATGCTCTTTTTCTTTTTTTCTGAATTTTTTAATATTTATGAATTATTAAAGATATATACGTGATAGATAAACAATTTACTAATTAATTAAACAATTTACTAATTAATTAAATAAATTTAATCAATTTCATTCAAATACTTTATTAAGGTCTTCCCCTATAATACTTCAGGTGCTAATGAAACTATTTTAGTGAAATTTAACTGTCTTAATTCCCGGGCGATCGCGCCGAAAATTCGGGTTCCTTTTGGATTTCCTTCTTGATCAATAACAACCGCAGCGTTGTCATCATATCGTATTATCATACCGTTGTCGCGTTTGAGTTCTTTACAAGTACGTACAATGACAGCTCGGACCACTTCTGATCTTTCTAGAGGTGTATTTGGTACTGCTTCCTTGATTACAGCAACAATAATGTCACCAATATGAGCATATCGTCGATTACTAGCTCCTATGATTCGAATACACATCAATTCTCGGGCCCCGCTGTTATCCGCTACATTCAAATGGGTTTGAGGTTGAATCATATCATTTTTTTTTTTATCGGTTTTTTCTTTTTCAATGCAAAGGTATAAATAAAAAAAAAAAAAAGAAATATTATTTGTTCAAAACAAAAAAAGAAACCTGCAATTGTTTTTTTTCATCCCAAAAACCCCTTTCGTTTGTTTCTACATTCCTATCCAGAAAGAATGAATTGAGTTCGTATAGGCATTTTCGATGCCGCTATTGAAATAGCCCTTCTAGCTATATTTTCTGCTACTCCGCTCATTTCATAAAGTATTCTACCGGGTTTAACGACAGCTACCCAATATTCGGGAGATCCTTTCCCCGAACCCATACGTGTTTCTGTAGGTCTTACTGTAACAGGTTTGTCTGGAAATATGCGTACCCATATTTTTCCACCGCGGCGTGCATTTCGTGTCATTGCTCGCCGCCCTGCTTCTATTTGTCTAGATGTGATCCAAGCGGGTTCAAGCGCTTGAAGAGCATATCTACCGAAGCAAATACGATTACCTCGATAAGATATTCCTTTCATTCTTCCTCTGTGTTGTTTACGGAATCTGGTTCTTTTGGGGTTATAGTTGATGGTTGTTTAGCAATTCCATCCATCTCTACTACAGAACCGGACACGAGAGTTTCTTCTCATCCAGCTCCTCGCGAATTAAACAATTAAAAATAATTAAACAAAAAAAAATACACGGTTAATAATATATGGAATCGTGGGATTCTTTGAAATTTGATCTAATCGATTATAAATTAGAAATTTTTTGTGTTTTAATATAGAATTTAACACGTATTCTATTTATAGATAATGTCGTTTTGGTAGAACGCTATAATGAATCTTTATTTTGTTTTTCCTTTTATTTCGAATCGACTAAAATTTAGAAATAAAAAAAATATTCGCGGGCGAATATTTACTCTTTCAACATTCAGTTGTAAGATTAGTCTATGACATGACCTCTCAGAATAAATGAATAGGTTTCTGGTTCGTTCCGCCATCCTACTCAATGAATCATTAGGATTCGTTTTCAATAGAATCTTATGCATTCACAGGTTCTGTCGTTCCCACCACTTCTCGATTAATGATTAGGTCTGAATTTTACAACGGAGCCTCCAATTAAATTTATTCTTGAGTCAACCTTCTCAGTCTTTATTGGCTCGGGGCTCTTGATTTTTTGTTCTATGCACGGATTTGTCTAATTATGGATCAATCAGTATTGATGCTTTATTACATTCCCTTTATATGAGATGACTCATAGACCTTACATATTGGAATTATATATCATTAATATTCTTTTTCTATCTTTCTCTCACCCTTCCATTTATCTGTATACTTTATATTGCTTTACAACCCATAATCAGATTGTTTTTTTTTTTTTTTTTTTATGTAAAAAAGATTTCAGTTGCTACAATGATATGACTTATATATCATATCTTGACTGGTTCTTTCTATCCAGATAACACGAAGTGATGAGTTGGTTATTAGTTCTATAGTTATCAGTTTGTACTATGGGCTGTCCATTTTTTTGAATCCCAACCCTAAAAAAACCAACGAGTCACACACTAAGCATAGCAATTATATCAAATGATTAATCGAATTTTTATTCAACCTTATAGAATTGTTCTTTTTTTTTTTATTATTTACCAGAAAAAGAATGAAAGAGTTTGCCATTTTTTGTTTTATCACCAGATATAACTAAATATAATTTGTTTTATCACCAGATATAACTAAATATAAGTCAAGTAAGTTCTTATTATTCCTCGTCTACAAATAT